GCTTACGTAGCTTAACTAAAGCATGCCGCTGAAGATGGCAAGATGGTCCTGAGATTGGCCCCGAAAGCACAAAGGCTTGGTCCTGACTTTTCTATCGGCTCCAGCTAAATTTACACATGCAAGTATCCGCACCCCTGTGAGAATGCCCCACAGTTCCCCTTCCCGGGAACAAGGAGCTGGTATCAGGCACATTTTAATTATCGCCCACGACACCTTGCTCAGCCACACCCCCAAGGGAATTCAGCAGTGATAAACATTAAGCTATAAGTGAAAACTTGACTTAGTTACAGCTATAAGGGCCGGTAAAACTCGTGCCAGCCACCGCGGTTATACGAGAGGCCCAAGTTGATAGACATCGGCGTAAAGAGTGGTTAAGTAATCCCCCCACTAAAGCCGAACGCCTCCAAGACTGTAATACGTGTTCGGAGGTATGAAGCCCAACTACGAAAGTGGCTTTAAAAAAACTGACCCCACGAAAGCTGAGAAACAAACTGGGATTAGATACCCCACTATGCTCAGCCCTAAACTTTGATAGTTCAATTACACTCGCTATCCGCCCGGGTACTACGAGCTCCGGCTTAAAACCCAAAGGACTTGGCGGTGCTTAAGATCCACCTAGAGGAGCCTGTTCTAGAACCGATACTCCCCGTTAAACCTCACCCTTTCTTGTTCTTACCGCCTATATACCGCCGTCGTCAGCTTACCCTGTGAAGGACTAGTAGTAAGCAAAATTGGTACGGCCCAAAACGCCAGGTCGAGGTGTAGCGTATGAAAGGGGAAGAAATGGGCTACATTTCCTAAACAGGAAATACGAACAATAAACTGAAATGTATATTAGAAGGAGGATTTAGCAGTAAATGAAAAATAGAGTGTTTCATTGAAACCGGCCCTAAAGCGCGCACACACCGCCCGTCACTCTCCCCAAGATACAGTTTTCTTATATTTAATTACCCAAGTAAATACAAGGGGAGGCAAGTCGTAACATGGTAAGTGTACCGGAAGGTGCACTTGGACAAACCAGAGCGTAGCTAAATTAGTAAAGCATCTCCCTTACACTGAGAAGCCGTCTGTGCAAATCAGACCGCCCTGACGCCCAACAGCTAGCCCATAAATATATTCAACACTTACTTATTTATAACCCCTCATGCACTACAAAACCACATAATCAAATCATTTTTCCCCCTAAGTATCGGGCGACAGAAAAGGAACTCAGGAGCAACAGAAAAAGTACCGCAAGGGAACGCTGAAAGAGAAATGAAACAACCCAGTACAAGCCGAAAAAAGCAGAGATTATATCTCGTACCTTTTGCATCATGATTTAGCAAGTATACCCAAGCAAAAAGTATTTTAGTTTGGCCCCCCGAAACCAAGTGAGCTACTCCAAGACAACCTATAATTTAGGGTAAACCCGTCTCTGTGGCAAAAGAGTGGGAAGAGCTTTGAGTAGAGGTGACAGACCTATCGAACTTGGTAATAGCTGGTTGCTTGAGAAATGAATAGAAGTTCTGCCTCTTATATTCTCCCCCCGCCCTGGCCACTTAAGCCTTCCTGCAGGCAAAAGAAGATAAGAAAGTTAATCAAAGGGGGTACAGCCCCTTTGAAATAAGATACAGCTTTTTCAGGAGGGTAAAGATCATAATTTATTAAGGTAACTATGTTTTGGTGGGCCTAAAAGCAGCCATCCCATTAGAAAGCGTTAAAGCTCTGACATACTCCCTCCATCGATCCCGATAACAAATCTTAACCCCCTTACCATATCAAGCCATCCCATGAAAACATGGGAGTGATTATGCTAAAATGAGTAACCAGAGAGTATACACCTCTCTCCCTGCACACGTGTAAATCGGAACGGACCCTCCGCCGAAATTTAACGGCCCCAAATAACAGCGGGCACTGAATGATAAATAACAAACAAGAAAATCATCCAAAACACTGCCGTTAACCCCACACTGGTGTTCTTCAAAGGAAAGACCAAAAGGAAAAGAAGGAACTCGGCAAACACCCCAAAGCCTCGCCTGTTTACCAAAAACATCGCCTCTTGTTAATTACACATAAGAGGTCCCGCCTGCCCTGTGACCCCTGTTCAACGGCCGCGGTATTTTGACCGTGCAAAGGTAGCGCAATCACTTGTCCCTTAAATGAGGACCTGTATGAATGGCACGACGAGGGCTTAACTGTCTCCTTTCCCCGGTCAATGAAATTGATCTTCCCGTGCAGAAGCGGGAATATTAACATAAGACGAGAAGACCCTATGGAGCTTTAGACTTCGGAACAGGTCATGTCAATTACCTCCTTAAACAAGTAATAACTATTGAACCTCTGTCTCCTGTCTTTGGTTGGGGCGACCACGGGGAAGAAAAAAACCCCCATGTGGACTGGGAGCACCCTCCTCCCACAACCATGAGCCACAGCTCTAATGCACAGAATTTCTGACCATAAGATCCGGCAAAGCCGATCAACGAACCGAGTTACCCTAGGGATAACAGCGCAATCCCCTTTAAGAGTCCATATCGACAAGGGGGTTTACGACCTCGATGTTGGATCAAGACATCCTAATGGTGCAGCCGCTATTAAGGGTTCGTTTGTTCAACGATTAAAGTCTTACGTGATCTGAGTTCAGACCGGAGTAATCCAGGTCAGTTTCTATCTATGATTTGCTCTTTCCTAGTACGAAAGGACCGAAAAGAGAAGGCCCATGTTCTAAACACGCCCTATCCTTACCTAATGAAACTAACTAAAATAGGTAAAAGGACTTCCCCCTCCGTTATAGATAATAACATGTTAAGGTGGCAGAGCCCGGTAATTGCAAAAGACCTAAGTCCTTTCCACAGGGGTTCAAATCCCCTCCCTAACTCATGCTAGCCGCAATCCTTACAGCCATTTTTAACCCCATCATTCTCGTCGCATCTGTTCTTCTTGCCGTAGCAATCCTCACATTACTTGAGCGAAAAATATTAGGCTATGCTCAAGCACGAAAAGGTCCTAATGTCGTTGGCCCCGAAGGCCTTATTCAACCCGTCGCAGATGGCTTAAAACTCTTTATAAAAGAACCTATTCACCCCTCTACCGCCGCCTCTCTCCTCTTCCTAGCATCCCCCGTTTTAGCCCTCACTTTAGCGCTGATCCTATGAGCCCCCCTACCCCTTCCCTTTCCCATAGTAGATATAAATCTAGGCATCCTATTTTTCCTCGCCCTTTCAAGCCTTGCAGTCTACTCTATTCTAGGCTCAGGCTGAGCCTCCAATTCCAAGTACCCTCTCCTTGGATCTTTACGAGCCGTTGCCCAAACAATTTCCTATGAGGTAAGCCTTGGCCTAATCCTCCTAAACGCTGCCATCCTTGCCGGAGGGTACACCCTCCAAATCTTCAACGAAGCTCAAGAAACTGTTTGACTAATTTTCCCTCTCTTACCTCTTGCCCTAATATGGTATATTTCTACTCTAGCAGAGACAAACCGAGCACCTTTCGACCTTACTGAGGGTGAATCCGAACTAGTCTCGGGGTTCAACGTTGAATATGCAGCCGGACCATTCGCACTCTTCTTCCTAGCAGAGTACGCAAACATCCTCCTCATAAACACTCTCTCCGCCATCTTGTTTTTAGGGACAACCTTCTTCCCCTCCTATCCTGTACTCACCACTGTAATTATCATAATCAAAACAGCCCTCCTTTCCACTGTATTCCTCTGAATCCGAGCCTCATACCCCCGATTCCGATATGACCAGCTTATACACCTTATCTGAAAAACCTTCCTTCCAACCACTCTCGCCCTAATTATCTGAAATCTAGCGCTGCCCATTGCATTCGCAGGATTACCACCCCAACTATAACTCAGGAGCTGTGCCTGAAATAAAGGACCACTTTGATAGAGTGAATAATGAAGGTTAAAGTCCTTCCAACTCCTTAGAAAAAAGGGACTCGAACCCTATCTGAAGAGATCAAAACTCTTAGTGCTTCCACTACACCATTTTCTAGTAAAGTCAGCTAATGTAAGCTTTTGGGCCCATACCCCAAAAATGTCGGTTAAACTCCTACCTTTACTAATGAACCCCTACATCCTAGCAATCCTACTATTTGGCCTAGGCCTCGGAACTACAATTACATTCGCTAGCTCTCACTGACTTCTCGCCTGAATAGGACTTGAAATCAACACACTCGCCATTCTCCCCCTCATAACCCAACATCACCACCCCCGAGCAGTTGAAGCCACTACCAAATATTTCTTAGCACAAGCAGCTGCAGCTGCTACTATTCTATTTGCTGGTACCACTAATGCATGACTTTCCGGACAATGAGAAATTCACCAAATATCCCACCCCGTCCCCATTACCATGGTTACCCTCGCCCTTGCCCTCAAGATTGGACTTGCCCCTCTTCACGCGTGACTTCCAGAAGTCCTCCAAGGCCTAGACCTTACCACCGGGCTTATCCTCTCAACATGACAAAAACTTGCCCCATTCGCCTTGCTTCTCCAAATTACCCCAACCAACTCCGCACTCCTAATTACCCTAGGGCTTCTCTCAACTTTACTAGGCGGCTGAGGAGGATTAAACCAAACTCAACTACGAAAAATTCTCGCCTACTCTTCAATCGCTCACCTTGGCTGAATAATCTTAGTACTACAATTCGCCCCCTCCCTCACGCTTCTTGCCCTACTTACATATCTAATCATAACATCCTCCACATTTTTAATTTTCAAACTAAGCAAAGCCACAACTATTAATATGCTTGCCACCTCATGGACTGACTCGCCCGTTATTGCATCCCTAGCCCCCCTGGTCCTTCTCTCCCTCGGAGGCCTCCCTCCCCTAACAGGTTTCATACCTAAATGACTAATTCTGCAAGAACTAACTAAACACGGACTTCCACTAATCGCTACCTTGGCAGCACTCAGCGCTCTCCTCAGCCTTTACTTCTACCTCCGCATCTCTTACGCTATCATCCTTACAGCCTCCCCCAACACTCTGACTGGGACCACCCCCTGACGCTTCAACTCCCTACAATTCTCCCTCCCCCTCGCTATCGCTACTTCCGGAACCATCCTTCTGCTCCCCCTCACCCCAGCAATTTTAACACTTCTTCCCTCCTAGAGACTTAGGATAGTACTTCAGACCAAGGGCCTTCAAAGCCCTAAGCGGGAGTGAAAATCTCCCAGTCCCTGATAAGACTTGCGGGATATTAACCCACATCTCCTGCATGCAAAACAGACACTTTAATTAAGCTAAAGCCTTTCTAGACAGGCAGGCCTCGATCCTACAATCTCTTAGTTAACAGCTAAGTGCTCAAACCAACGAGCTTCCATCTATCTTTCCCCCGCCCGCCTTATAAAGGGCGGGGGAAAGCCCCGGCAAACGACTAGTTTGCTTCTTAAGATTTGCAATCTCACATGATAACACCCCGGAGCTTGGTAAGAAGAGGGCTCAAACCTCTGTATATGGGGCTACAATCCACCGCTTACTCAGCCACCTTACCCCTACCTGTGGCAATCACACGTTGATTTTTCTCAACCAACCATAAAGACATCGGCACCCTCTATCTAGTATTTGGTGCCTGAGCCGGTATGGTAGGCACTGCCCTAAGCCTACTTATTCGAGCAGAATTAAGCCAACCTGGCGCTCTCCTAGGAGACGACCAAATTTATAATGTAATTGTTACAGCTCACGCCTTTGTAATAATTTTCTTTATAGTAATGCCAATCATAATTGGAGGATTCGGAAACTGACTAGTTCCTCTAATAATTGGTGCTCCTGACATAGCATTCCCCCGAATAAATAACATGAGCTTCTGACTCCTTCCTCCCTCATTCCTCCTTCTTCTGGCCTCCTCTGGGGTAGAAGCAGGGGCTGGAACAGGATGAACTGTCTACCCACCCCTCGCCAGCAACCTAGCCCACGCCGGGGCATCCGTCGACCTGACTATCTTCTCTCTCCATTTAGCAGGTGTCTCTTCAATTTTAGGTGCTATTAATTTTATTACCACTATTATTAATATAAAACCTCCTGCAATCTCCCAATACCAAACACCTCTCTTTGTCTGAGCTGTTCTTATTACAGCCGTCCTTCTCCTTCTATCCCTACCAGTCCTTGCTGCTGGGATTACTATGCTTCTTACGGATCGAAACCTAAACACCTCCTTCTTCGATCCTGCAGGAGGGGGAGACCCAATTCTTTATCAACATCTCTTCTGATTCTTTGGCCACCCAGAAGTATACATTCTTATTCTGCCCGGCTTTGGTATAATTTCACACATCGTTGCATACTACTCAGGCAAAAAAGAACCATTTGGCTATATGGGGATAGTCTGAGCTATGATGGCTATTGGCCTCCTAGGCTTTATTGTCTGAGCCCACCATATGTTCACCGTAGGTATGGACGTAGACACTCGGGCCTATTTTACATCCGCTACAATAATTATTGCCATTCCAACAGGTGTAAAAGTATTCAGCTGACTAGCAACCCTTCACGGAGGGTCTGTAAAATGAGAAACCCCTCTCCTCTGAGCTCTTGGGTTTATTTTCCTATTTACAGTAGGAGGACTCACAGGAATTGTACTAGCCAACTCTTCCCTAGACATCGTCCTACATGATACATATTATGTAGTAGCACATTTCCACTACGTTCTTTCTATAGGAGCAGTCTTTGCCATCATGGGAGGCTTCGTCCACTGATTCCCACTATTCTCTGGTTATACTCTACACGAAACATGAACAAAAATTCACTTCGGAGTAATGTTTGTAGGTGTAAATCTTACCTTCTTCCCGCAACATTTCCTAGGGCTAGCAGGCATGCCCCGACGTTACTCTGACTACCCAGATGCATACACTCTCTGAAATACCATCTCCTCAATGGGATCACTAGTCTCCCTGGTAGCAGTAATCATATTCCTGTATATCATTTGAGAAGCATTCGTTGCCAAACGAGAAGTCTTAACAGTAGAATTAACTTCTACTAATGTTGAATGACTTCATGGATGTCCTCCACCCTACCACACCTTTGAAGAACCCGCTTTCGTCTTAGTTCAACAAACTTGACCAGAGCATAAAACATCCTAAACTAACACTTACTAACGAGAAAGGGAGGAATTGAACCCCCGTAAATTGGTTTCAAGCCAACCACATTACCGTTCTGCCACTTTCTTTATAAGACGCTAGTAAAACTGAATATTACACCACTTTGTCAAGGTGGAATCGCGGGTTGAACCCCCGCGCGTCTTGAACAATGGCATACCCCTCTCAACTAGGATTTCAAGATGCAGCTTCCCCCCTCATAGAGGAGCTTCTCCACTTCCACGACCATGCTTTAATAATTATTTTCCTGATTAGCACTTTTGTTCTTTACATTATTGTAGCCATGGTCACCACTAAACTAACAAATAGCTTTATCTTAGATTCTCAAGAAATCGAAATTATTTGAACTATTTTACCTGCTATAATTCTAATTCTAATCGCCCTACCATCACTTCGCATCCTTTACCTTATAGACGAAATTAACGACCCACATCTAACAATTAAAGCCATGGGCCATCAATGATACTGAAGCTACGAATACACAGACTACGAAGATCTCGGATTTGACTCTTATATAGTCCCCACACAAGACCTAGCGCCTGGTCAATTCCGCCTACTTGAAGCTGACCACCGAATAGTAATCCCCGTTGAATCCCCTGTTCGTGTCCTAGTCTCCGCTGAAGACGTCCTACACTCCTGGGCAGTACCCTCCCTAGGAGTTAAAATAGACGCAGTCCCTGGCCGCCTAAATCAAGTAGCCTTTGTTGCATCCCGACCCGGCGTATTCTACGGACAATGCTCTGAAATTTGTGGTGCAAACCATAGCTTTATACCAATCGTAGTTGAAGCAGTCCCGCTAACACACTTTGAAAACTGATCATCTCTAATACTTGAAGACGCTTCGCTAAGAAGCTAAACCGGGCACAGCGTTAGCCTTTTAAGCTAAAGATTGGTGACTCCCAACCACCCCTAGCGAAATGCCACAACTTAACCCCGCCCCCTGATTTCTCATCCTTGTATTCTCTTGATTCGTATTCCTAACAATCCTCCCTCCTAAAGTTCTAGCCCACACTTCCCCCAATGAGCCCGCTCCTCAAAGCACACAAAAACCTAAAACTGAGACCTGACACTGACCATGACACTAAGCTTCTTTGACCAATTTATAAGCCCTGTTTTCCTAGGCATTCCCTTAATTGCCTTATCACTAACCCTCCCATGAGCTCTCTTCCCTAAACCAACAACCCGATGACTCAATAATCGCCTACTAACCCTACAAAGCTGATTCATCAATAACTTCACGCAACAAATCTTCCAACCTCTAAACGTCGCTGGCCACAAATGAGCACTTCTCCTCGCTTCCCTAATAGTATTCTTAATTACATTAAACCTCTTAGGTCTTCTTCCATACACCTTTACACCAACAACCCAACTGTCCCTTAACATAGCACTCGCTGTCCCCTTATGACTAGCCACCATTATCATTGGGATACGAAACCAGCCCACACATGCACTAGGACATCTCCTCCCAGAGGGCACTCCCACCCTCCTAATCCCAGTGCTAATTATTATCGAGACAATTAGCCTATTTATTCGTCCTCTGGCCCTTGGCGTTCGACTAACTGCCAATCTCACAGCAGGCCATCTCTTAATCCAACTTATCTCCACTGCTACCTTTGTTCTCCTCCCCCTAATACCTCCAGTAGCCTTCCTAACCGCGACCCTTCTTCTACTGCTATCCCTGCTAGAAGTGGCCGTCGCCATAATTCAAGCTTACGTATTCGTCCTCCTCCTTAGCCTATATCTACAGGAAAACATCTAATGGCCCATCAAGCACATGCATACCACATAGTTGACCCAAGCCCTTGACCCTTAACAGGCGCAGTAGCCGCTCTTCTAATAACCTCTGGATTAGCAATCTGATTCCATTTCCACTCCTACACACTCATAACCGTAGGCCTAGTTCTTCTCCTTCTTACCATGTACCAATGATGACGAGATATCGTCCGAGAGGGAACATTCCAAGGACACCATACCCCTCCTGTTCAAAAAGGCCTCCGATACGGAATAATCCTATTTATTACATCAGAAGTATTTTTCTTCCTAGGCTTTTTCTGAGCTTTCTACCACTCAAGCTTAGCCCCAACCCCTGAACTAGGAGGTTGCTGGCCCCCAACAGGTATTACCCCCCTTAACCCTTTTGAAGTGCCCCTCCTTAATACTGCCGTCCTTCTAGCCTCTGGGGTCACAGTTACCTGAGCACATCACAGCATTATAGAAGGCCACCGTAAAGAGGCCATCCAATCCTTAACCCTAACTATCCTTCTAGGCTTCTACTTCACATTCCTTCAAGCAATAGAATACTATGAAGCCCCTTTCACAATTGCAGACGGAGTTTACGGCTCCACCTTCTTTGTAGCCACAGGATTCCACGGACTACATGTAATTATTGGCTCAACCTTCCTAGCTGTCTGCCTCCTACGACAAGTACAATACCATTTCACCTCTAACCACCACTTTGGCTTCGAAGCAGCTGCCTGATATTGACACTTCGTAGATGTTGTCTGACTCTTCCTATATATCTCCATCTACTGATGAGGATCTTATCTTTCTAGTATCTAATGTTAGTATAAGTGACTTCCAATCACCCGGTCTTGGTTAAAATCCAAGGAAAGATAATGACCCCAATTTTATCCATTTTAGTCGTCGCTCTCTTAATCTCTGTGATTCTTGCTATTGTCTCTTTTTGACTTCCATACATAGTCCCAGATCACGAAAAACTCTCACCCTATGAATGCGGTTTTGACCCCCTAGGAACTGCTCGCCTGCCTTTCTCCCTTCGTTTCTTCCTCGTTGCCATTCTATTTCTCCTCTTCGATCTTGAAATCGCCCTCCTACTTCCTCTCCCCTGAGGAAACCAGCTACCCTCACCTGAAACAACATTTGTATGAGCAGCCGCTATCCTTGTCCTCCTAACCTTGGGCCTAATCTATGAATGAATGCAAGGCGGCTTAGAATGAGCTGAATAGGTAGTTAGTTTAAAAAAAATCTTTGATTTCGGCTCAAAAGCTTGTGGTTAAACTCCATAATTACCTAATGACCCCCATTCGCTTTGCTTTTTCATCCGCCTTCCTCCTAGGCCTTATAGGTTTAGCACTTAATCGCGCCCACCTCCTTTCCGCCCTCCTCTGTTTAGAAGGCATAATACTATCCCTATTTATCGCCCTCTCCACATGGGCTCTCCACCTTAATTCTATAACCTTCGCTATTGCACCAATAGTACTGCTAGCTTTCTCAGCTTGTGAAGCAAGTGCTGGCCTAGCTCTCCTGGTCGCAACTGCCCGCACCCACGGGACAGACCGCTTAAAAAACCTTAACTTACTACAATGCTAAAAATCCTCATCCCCACAATTATACTTGTTTTCACCGCTTGAGCAGTTCCAATTAAACAGCTCTGGTCTACAACCCTCGCCTACAGCCTAACCATTGCACTAATCAGCCTAAGCTGATTTATTGCCCCCATAGAGACCGGCTGGTCCTTCCTAAATTCTTTTATGGCTACAGACTCCCTTTCAACCCCACTACTAATCCTCACCTGCTGACTTCTGCCCTTAATAATCCTCGCAAGCCAAAATCACATCTCCCCCGAACCCGAAAACCGCCAACGCATATACATCACCCTTCTAACCTCCCTTCAAATCTTCTTAATTTTAGCCTTTGGTGCTACTGAACTAATAATATTCTATGTTATATTTGAAGCAACCCTTATTCCTACCCTCATTATTATTACACGCTGAGGAAACCAAACAGAGCGTCTTAATGCCGGAACTTACCTCCTATTTTATACCCTTGCAGGGTCCCTCCCGCTACTAGTCGCCCTCCTCCTTCTCCAAAAAGACACAGGAACCCTCTCCCTCCTGACCCTGCAATTCAACCCCCCTCTTTTACTCACATCACTAGGTGATAAATTATGATGAGCAGGCTGTCTAATCGCCTTCCTAGTCAAAATACCCCTATATGGTGCCCACCTCTGACTACCCAAAGCTCACGTCGAAGCCCCCATTGCAGGCTCCATAGTTCTTGCCGCTGTGCTACTAAAACTAGGTGGCTACGGCATAATACGAGTGATAGTCATACTAGACCCCCTAACCAAAGAACTAAGCTACCCCTTTATCGCTCTCGCATTGTGAGGTATTGTCATAACTGGCATTATATGTCTCCGCCTAGCAGATCTAAAATCACTAATTGCATACTCATCAGTTAGCCACATGGGCCTTGTTACAGCAGGAATCCTAATCCAAACACCCTGAGGATTCTCAGGGGCCCTTGTTTTAATAATTGCCCACGGTCTTACCTCCTCCGCCCTTTTCTGCCTCGCCAATACCAACTACGAACGCGCTCACACCCGGACAATAATCCTAACACGAGGCCTCCAAATAATCCTCCCCCTCATAACTACCTGATGGTTTATCGCGAGCCTCGCAAACCTTGCCCTACCCCCTCTCCCCAACCTAATAGGAGAACTAATAATCATCACCGCCTTGTTCAACTGATCATGATGAACTATTATCCTAACAGGGGCTGGAACCTTAATTACAGCAGCCTACTCACTGCAAATGTTCCTAGTAACGCAATGAGGCTCGCTCCCTCTCCACACTGCCTCCGTGCCCCCCTCACATACCCGAGAACACCTGCTCATAGCCCTCCATCTGCTCCCCCTCCTCCTCCTCATCCTCAAACCTGAACTAATTTGAGGCTGGGCTGCCTGTAGATGTAGTTTAACAAAAACATTAGATTGTGATTCTAAAGATAGAGGTTAAAACCCCCTCGTCCACCCGAGAGAGGCTCGCAGCAACGAAAACTGCTAATTTTCGCAAACTTGGTTGAACTCCAAGTCTCACTCGTAGCTATTAAAGGATAACAGCTCATCCGTTGGTCTTAGGAACCAAAAACTCTTGGTGCAAATCCAAGTAGTAGCTACTATGCGCATTACTCCCCTTATTATAACATCCTGCATAATGATTATACTCTTACTTCTCTTCTACCCCCTCCTAACAACTCTCTCCCCTAGCCCCCTCAAAACCACTTGATCCGTTGAAAAAGCTAAAACAGCAGTAAAATTGGCTTTCTTCATTAGCCTCTTGCCACTCTCTCTGTACCTCAACGAAGGGGTAGAAGTAATTTCCACCAACTGAACCTGAATAAACATCCTATCCTTTGACATCAATATTAGCCTCAAATTTGACTTCTACTCCATCATCTTCGCCCCAGTTGCACTCTATGTCACCTGAGCAATTCTTGAATTCGCCGCCTGATACATGCATGCAGACCCTCTTATAAACCGCTTCTTTAAATACCTCCTTGTATTCCTCATTGCCATAATTATTTTAGTGACAGCAAACAATCTCTTCCAACTCTTCATCGGCTGGGAAGGAGTAGGAATTATATCTTTCCTCCTAATCAGCTGATGACGCGCCCGACCCAATGCCAATTCAGCAGCCCTTCAAGCAGTAATCTACAATCGAATTGGAGATATTGGCTTAATCATTGCAATAGCATGAATCGCAATAACCTTTAACTCATGGGAACTCCCACAAATCTTTGCAGCCGCTAAAGACTATGACCTCACACTACCCCTCCTGGCTCTAGTTCTCGCCGCCACTGGCAAATCGGCACAATTTGGTCTCCATCCCTGACTTCCAGCCGCTATAGAAGGCCCTACCCCAGTATCCGCCTTACTCCACTCCAGCACCATAGTTGTTGCAGGCATTTTCCTACTCATTCGACTTAGCCCTCTTTTAGAACAAAACCAAACTGTCCTAACCGTGTGCTTATGTTTAGGTGCTTTAACCACTCTATTTACTGCAATCTGTGCTTTAACTCAATATGACATCAAAAAAATTATTGCTTTCTCCACATCCAGTCAACTAGGCCTCATAATAGTCGCAATTGGCCTCAACCAGCCACAACTTGCCTTCCTCCACATCTGCACCCATGCCTTCTTCAAAGCAATACTCTTTATCTGCTCTGGCTCTATTATTCACTGTCTAAATGACGAACAAGACATTCGAAAAATAGGAGGAATGCATCGTGCAGCCCCTATTACGTCTTCTTGTCTCATAATTGGCAGCCTCGCCCTTATAGGAACCCCTTTCCTAGCAGGCTTCTACTCCAAGGATGCTATCATTGAAGCAATACTCACCTCTCCCGTTAACGCCTGGGCCCTCATCCTAACTCTACTAGCCACTTCCTTCACGGCCGTCTACAGCCTCCGACTAATTGCTTTCGTATCTCTCGGCCACCCTCGATTTAATGCTCTTTCCCCTATCAACGAAAACAGCCCCTTCCTAATTAATCCTCTTAAACGACTAGCCTGAGGCAGCATCCTCGCCGGATTCTTAATCACCATAAATACTATTCCCCAAAAAACCCCCGTCCTAACGATTCCTACAGAACTAAAATTAACCGCACTAATCGTGACAATTCTCGGGCTTATAATTGCACGAGGATTCGCATCCCCTCCTTTCCCACGAGACCCCGAGACCCCTAAATCTCGCCCACGTTACTTCTCCATCCTGCTAGGATTCTTCCCCTCAATTTTCCACCGCCTCTCACCAAAGTACAATCTTTCATTCGGACAAGCCATCATCTTCATCTCATACGCCAATTACTTCCAACGAGGCCTAATTAAACTATACCTCGTAATCTTCTTCCTGACCATCATGGTCTCCGTACTTCTCACTATTGTGGTCTTAACCTAAACAGCCCGAAGAGCCCCTCGATCCAGACCTCGCGTTAACTCTAATACAACAAATAAAGTTAACAGTAATACCCACCCACTAATAATTAAGACCGCACCACCCGTCGAATACAATAAGGCTACCCCTCCCACGTCTCCACCGACTATTCCCATTTCATCTTGCTCCCCCTCTACAAACCAAAACCCTCAATTTCACTGCCCTCAAAACAAAAGCCCCGCCAAAAACACTCCTCCTAAATAAAGCAGAAGTGTCTCCAACACAGGCCGACTTTCTCAACTCTCCGGATATGGCTCCGCAGCAAGAGCCGCAGAATAAGCAAACACAACTAATATTCCACCCAAATAAATTAGCACTAACACCAAGGACAAAAATGGCCCTCCACTCACAACTAAAATTCCACACCCCATTCCAGCTGCCATAACCAACCCTAATGCAGCAAAATACGGTGATGGATTAGATGCAACCGCTGCCAATCCAACAACCAAACCAAATAAAAACGCTACTGTTATAATTGTCATAGTTCTCACCAAGACTCTAACTAGGACTAATGGCTTGAAAAACCACCGTTGTAATTCAACTATAAGAACATTAATGGCCAATATCCGAAAAGCCCACCCAATTATTAAAATCGCAAACGACGCACTAATTGACCTCCCAGCACCTGCAAGTATTTCCGCATGATGAAACTTTGGCTCCCTACTTGGCCTCTGCCTATTTGCCCAAATCCTCACCGGACTGTTCCTTGCAATACACTACACACCTGACACCGCATCCGCCTTCTTCTCCGTAACACATATCTGCCGAGATGTAAACTACGGCTGACTAATCCGAAATATACATGCCAACGGTGCCTCCTTCTTCTTTATCTGCATTTACCTCCACATCGGCCGAGGACTTTACTACGGCTCTTATATCTATAAAGAAACATGAAACATCGGAGTTATCATGCTTCTCCTAGTTATAATAACTGCATTCGTAGGCTACGTCCTTCCCTGAGGCCAAATATCCTTCTGAGGTGCAACCGTAATTACAAACCTTCTCTCTGCTGTTCCCTACGTAGGAGACTCCCTAGTCCAATGAATCTGAGGAGGCTTCTCAGTAGATAATGCCACCCTTACACGATTCTTCGCCTTCCACTTCCTCCTTCCCTTCATCATTCTAGCAATAACAATAGTCCACCTGATTTTCCTCCACGAAACAGGCTCAAACAACCCTCTTGGTCTCAGCTCAAATACGGATAAAATTTCCTTCCACCCCTACTTCTCCTGAAAAGATCTAGTAGGGTTCGCAGTACTTCTTGGCCTACTTGTAACCCTAGCACTGGTTTCACCAAACCTCCTAGGAGACCCAGATAACTTCATCACCGCAAATTCACTGGTAACCCCTCCCCATATCAAACCTGAATGATATTTCCTCTTTGCATACGCTATCCTCCGCTCAGTTCCTAACAAACTAGGAGGAGTCCTTGCACTCCTATGTTCAATCCTTGTTTTAATGGCCATCCCTGTTCTCCACACATCCAAACACCGAAGCTTAACATTCCGACCCTTAACCCAATTCCTCTTCTGAACTCTCGTCCTTGACGTCCTAATTCTTACTTGAATTGGAGGTATGCCCGTAGAACCCCTCTACCTTATCCTTGGACAAGTTGCATCCGTGCTGTATTTCCTCCTTATCCTAGTATTTATGCCTCTGTCAAGCTGATTTGAAAATAAAGTTGTCCTATGATGACTTTATGCCAGACTCGCAACTCAGCCATCACGGACTAAAATAACACACAAATTCCCCCATCCTTAAATAATTTGTATCTTTAATTCACCCCAACATCTCACAATACTTGTACTAGTAGCTCAGTCTCAGAGCCCCGGTTTTGTAATCCGGAGGTCGAAGGTTAAAATCCTTCCTATTACACGCCAATACCGAGCTCTGCCACAAACCTCAAAGAGAGAAGACATTAACTCCTATCTATAACTCCCAAAGCTATAATTTTAAATTAAACTACTCTTTGATATACATATATGCATATTCCCCATACAACTATATAAACACTATTATAGCAATTTATCCATACATATATGTAATATTTACATATATTGTTGACATACATTAATTCATATGGGTACAATTAATATCTTATGTTTAATCAACATTCACTTAAGTATACATACAGATTAATTTGACATATAAAGATATTGCTCAATCAACAAAACTGAACTATCCAATACTGTAAACCTTGATATATTATGATTATCCATTACAATGCACAGTAAGAACCGACCATCAATTGTATCAATAATAACTCTTATTGAAGGTGAGGGACAAGAATTGTGGGGGTCGCACAATATGAATTATTCCTGGCATTTGGTTCCTACTTCAGGGCCATGACTTGAAATATTCCTCTCTCTTTTATCGACGCTTACATTGACTGATGCTTTAATACATACTCCTCGTTACCCAACATGCCGAGCATTCTTTCTAGAGGGTTTGGGGTTTCTCTTTTTTTTTTCCTTTTCATCAACATTTCAGAGTGCACACAGTAATGTTTAACGAAGGTTGAACATTTCCTTGCCTGCCGGACTAAGTCATGTAATGATAAAAGACATATTTCTTATATAAATGGCATAACTGATTTCTAGAGCATAATATACCTCAACTTTCCCCTCAACTTCCAATACACCCCCTCCTCACTAAATTTACACGACCCCAACAAAATTTTTTGGGGGAAAACCCCCCAACCCCCCTTCACTCCCAGAGTTTATGTCATTCCTGAAAACCCCCCGGAAACAGGAAAACCCTAGGAACTTTTAACTGTGCAATCAATTTAACCCCTAAAGAAATAAATAAACAAAGCCCCTGAACCCCCCACGCATAATTAACCACCGGCTATATTATAATAGATACTACTGCAAATAAATTATTATTAGCTATATTATAATAATATATAGTACTACAAATAAAATTATCACTAGCTATATATTATAATATGTACAGTACAACAACCGGCTCTTCAATGAAACTCTAATGCTTGACCAACTGACACATACTATTTCTCCCATAACTGCCCT